CCTTGCTTTATCAAAGCGACGGACTTCTAAATTCTCATAGGGCCCCCCCGGAATTCCTTCCAGAGCCTGTTGAATAATTTTTATGGATTCCGCCATTTCACTGATTCGTACTAAATAACGAGCTAATGAGTCTCCTTCTTTTTGCCATTGGACTTCCCAATCGAATTCATCGTAACACTCATAATGATCAACTTTACGAAGATCCCATTGCATTCCGGAAGCTCGTAGCATTGGTCCTGATAAACCCCAATTTATTGCTTCCTCTCCATCAATAATGCCCACTCCTTCAACTCGTTCCAAAAAAATGGGATTCCGCGTAATAAGCTTTTGATATTCAACAACTCCTGTTAAAGAATAATCGCAGAAATCCAAACATTTATCTATCCAGCCATGAGGTAGATCAGCAGCTACTCCCCCGATACGGAAATAATTATGCATCATTCGCATACCTGTGGCAGCTTCGAATAGATCATATAGCAATTCCCTCTCTCTGAAAATATAGAAGAAAGGAGTCTGTGCACCGATATCCGCCATAAAAGGCCCAAGCCATAACAAATGAGAAGCTATACGACTCAACTCCAGCATAATGACTCTGATATAGCTGGCTCTTTTAGGTACTTGAATATTTCCCAATTGTTCTGGTGCATTTACCGTTATTGCCTCTGTGAACATAGTAGCTAAATAATCCCAACGTGTTACGTAAGGTAGATACTGTATAATTGTTCGGTTTTCCGCAATTTTTTCCATCCCTCTGTGTAAATAACCCAATACGGGTTCACAATCAATGACATCTTCACCATCTAGAGTAACGATGAGTCGAAGAACACCATGCATTGATGGGTGGTGAGGACCCATATTGACTATCATGAAGTCTTTTCTTATATCCGGTACAGTCATATGTTTTCTTCCCCGATTCATTATTTCATGAATTGCTGAAAACGAAACGAGGTTCATCAAAATTCAAGATCTAATAAAGCAAATAATTCAAACGAATTTTCAAATTAACGAGTTTTTGGTTCCCGAATATCCAACTGACCAATTAATTCTTTATAACGTACTCTATTTTTCTTTGACAAATAAGCCAGTATACGTTGACGTTTTCCCAGAATTTTCCGCAGACCTCTCTGAGATAAATAGTCTTTTCTGTGCAATTCCAAATGTGAAGTAAGTCTCCGTATCTTATTGGTGAAACTGAATACTTGAAATTCAACAGACCCTTTGTTTTTTTCTTTTTCTTCTTGCGGAATAACTGAGATGAATGAATTTTTTACCATAAAAAGAATTCTTCTCTCTCTCTTTTTTTTCTTTCTTTTCCACAGATATGGATTTTACCGATCAGGAATAATAATAATGCCAGTCATTTAGATCTGGTACACACAATAAAATAATCTGGATTTATTCATAGACTACTTTCTATCGAATCCAATTGAAAATTGGATTCGATAGAAGGAGATGGTACATTTCTACACCCACAAAAGGGAATGATTGGGACTTAAGAAAATTCTGCCGATTCATTCCTAGATCCAATTGATATGATACATCATTGAATCAGTATCATGTATCAGAATCTAATGTAACACAACGTGTGTGTACATTTGTATACCTTTATATACCGGATATGACACGTGATATAGATATATAGGAAATCCACCATCAACTAATTCTGACTCGTGGATACATATGTATCCTTGACATACTGAAACGACTGCCATTATTGGTATCAAACCAGTAGCGATTCATACAAGCTAAATCTTCTAATCGATAATTGGGCCAAAGAAACAATTTGAATTGGAGAAATTTATTTATATCTGTATCAAAATGCTTGTCCTCATCCAAAAATTGCACACAGTTCCTTACGTTGTTGCCATTGAAAAATACTGAATTTCTATTCACAACATTCTCATTCTCGGAATTCAAACAAATTAGAATTCTCAATTCTCTACGACGTCTAGGAGATGGAATATTTTCAGGAACAAGCAAAGCATAATTATTTTCATCTCCATTCACAAGTACCTTTCCATGTTGTGCAATGGATCTATCGAAATAATCTTCATCAACATATTTTTTTTCTCGGCATATTCGATTAGTTTGGTACTTATTCTTATGGACCAATGAAATACTTATGGTTTGATACATAATCCATTGTCCATCCCATTTTATAGACAGACGAACCGGTTCGATAATCAATATTCCCCTTTTTATCAATTCTGTAAGAGTTAGATCCTTCTGAATCAGCATTACATCCAGGCGCATTTCTCCTCTTTGAATAGAGGATATAGCAATTTCCCTTGGATTTATCAGCCTAAGCAGGAGACAATATACCTTGATATTATTGATCATTCTTTGATTCAAAGGATCATCCCATCTCAATTGAAAAAGCAAATACCTTTTCAGGAAGAAATCTAGTTCCGCTTCCTTATTGCTCTTGGATTGTCTTTTCTTTCTACGTTTTTTAATGTCTGATTCCGCGGAATCTTTTTCAAGATCTTTTTCTCGGTTTCGTGGATCTGATCCAAGATTCCCTTGACCCAGCTGTTCTTTTTCTTCTTGATTTCGATTCTCTAATTCAAGATATTCTTTTTGATTAGATGATAGATGAAGATCCTTTTTTTGATTTCTGTTGATGTTTTTATTTTCACTAATGTTTTCATTTCCATTCAAATTGAAAATAAGTAATTTGATTGGTATGATCCACGGTTTAATCTTATATGCATCATAAAGTAGCACAAATTCTGAGAAGAACCAGGGTTCTAGATTCGATATGGGACGATGTAGCATTTCTTCATTCATTCCCATCCAATCAAAAAAAAAGGTTTTTTTTTGATTGGATGGGTTGATTTCTTGATGAATCGTGAGATAAAAAAGATCTTTCTTATCAATTATTTGATAATCATTAGTCCCAGTCTTAGTATTTTTATTAATGTTGGTTCCAGTATCTATATCGGTCCAAGTCTCAATATCGATATTCTTTCTAAGAAAAAAATTGAGAATTCTCCACTCCAAATATTTTCTATCCGGATTTTTCCCCGTATCAATAATAGACCCTTCCCCTAGATAATCATTAATAGCTATACCCCCGGGTACATAAAATGATTCGGGTTTAGGCATGTTGTAATTATATGGAATCTCTCGGTCTCCATTTACTTGGAATGGCGATCCATAAATATATGAGTCCTTCCTGTCTTCATAATGAATATATTTATGTGATAAAAGATCATATCTGTAGTGTTTTTTAAATTTGTCTTTTTGACTCGGTAATGAGTTCACTACATAATTATTTTGTTTCTCGTAATGAATTAATTGGTCTTTTTCTTTTTCATATGAATCTTTTTTTGAGTCTTTATTTTGAATCATACGACGTTGATTGACTCTATTTCGCCATTTTTGCGGTACTAATCTAGACCATCTAGTCTGAGAGAAATTGTATTGATAATGACCCCTTAACCAATTTTTCCATTCATTCATTCCAGAATTCGGAAGTTTCTTAGACCTTGATTTGGCATCCAATATTCCTCGTGTCCCAAAATGGTCCTTTATTCTATCCTTAAGAAAAAGATATGCTCCGCGATATTGAAGTACAGATCTCAAGTAATACTTATTAATAATTTGGATTTGTGATAAATTGTAAAATACATATGCTTGGGACAAGGAAGATAAGTCACAATAAATCTGTGATTTCTTATTACTAATATTAGAAAGAGACTTTTTTATAGTCGAAATAAAGTGAATTGCATTTTGATTTGTTTCATCAATTCCTTCTTTATTTCTTTCATCATTGTAAATGTCTTTGTCGATCATTTTTTTTGTTGATTCAAATTCAGGGAAAAGTTGTGCATTTATTCTGGGAATATTAATGTTACATAGAAAGATATCCATATAGATTCTTTCAATGAAAGATTTCATAAAATAGTGCCATTTACGTATTAATCGGGCACCTCCTCTTTTTGATATCTGCCAAATATGTTTCTGTGATTCCGATCTTTTATCATCACAACCTGTCTCGTTAGGACTAATCTTTCTATTTGGAGTTAGAAATATTTTTCTCTTGTCTTTTGTAATCCTTTCTATTTTATTTCGGATTGTGGTTGTCCTATCAGCCAGATCCTTCATTTTTTTTTCTGTCAGTGAATAATTTGTCCAATCCACAGATCTAATTCGAATGATCGATTCATGGTTAATCTTATTACTAATTATAGAATCTTTTCTATTTTCATTCGGTTCATATACTTTCCTCAATCCAAATAAGAAAATTGGATTTACTTTTGCAAACTCTTTTATTATTCTTTTTATAAATAGAACTGTTTTGAGAATCCATCTTGTTTTTTCTTTTAAGACCCTTAGAAACCATTTTGTTCTTTCTCTTAAAGCTCTTAGAACTAGAAAACATTTCTTTTTCACTTTTCTAATTTTTTTTTCGAGTTCTTTCCAAATGGGGTCAAAAAAGGAAGGTCGTTTTCGGGGAGAACCAAAAGGTAGTTCAGTTTCCATCCCCCAGACTGTTAAAAAACCAAAATTTTCTTTTTTTCCTTTCTTTTTCATTCGATCTCTATGATCGAATCGTAGCTTAGATCTGTGCCAAGGTTTCAGACAGAAAGGAAATAGGATCTTTATTTGAATACCGTCTGTTAGCCAGTCTTTCGGAAATTCTGTTTCTGATAATTGAACACCATTATAGGTGCATTTAACATGCATTTCTCTATTCCACTCCTTCCAATCCTCGTACCACTCGGGGAATTGAAATAATAACATACGGCCGAGATTTTTAGCTATTATCAATGAAGGCAATACGATGTATTTTCTAAGAATCGATTGTGTTACTAACATAGAACCTCTTATTGCTTGAGCAAATAGAATAGTATCCCAATTTTCTGCTATTGCTATCCGTTCATTCTCTTCCTTTTTCTCCTCCTTTGTTTTTTCCTTTTCTTTTGCCTCTTTTTCCTCAGAATCCGAAGTTTTTAATTCCGGACCTTTCCCCACCCAATTCCTAAAAATGAGGT